TTGAATCATTCTTTATCCAAAAATATGTATCGATCTAGCAACGATGGAATTGAATATTCTGGTTACTAAGTCACATGAAATTTTATCCTAGTATGAACATAGGAATAAAGAGCAAATTGGAATTTGAAACAGATACACAAATGGAAAGAAAATGAAAAATTTGACTTAACTTAGACTTATTTTATGGAGTTTTAGCTTTGTATAAAATATCAAAAGTTATTTCATTTTTACCACTATTATGATATTACATATTACAATCCGATTAGATACCAGCAAAATAAACGTATTCCGAATTTGGTCTGTTTGATGAGAGAAAGACATAATAATCAGAAAAACGAAAAAGTTGATTAATATTTCATTTTTCATCGATTCAGTTAAACAAAAGATTCGCATATGAGACGCTTTTACCTAATTTTTTAGTCTAATTCATATAATATGATTTAAGTGCGTAAGAAAACTTGTATTTATTAAACATGTTCAGATATGACTCGAGCTATCTATACATATCTCCTCCTTTATTGAATTTCTATTCGGGACAGCCTATGTCGTGTTCTATGAAAGTTACTATTTTCTATAGACAAAAATCATATACAGAACAGTTAAGATATTTGATTAGATATCTGTAAAACAATTTCGGTTCTGGGGTTTACATATATGCATAATTGCTATTATAATATTAATATAACTATAACTGATAAGACTTTCTTTTTTTTTGAATCTTGATTAGTTATGTATTAATTTTGATTTCTTATATCATTAGGGAAAGACAATTTTATAAATTGTAGATTAAAATACGAGAATCGTTCATGAATTCACAGTCACATAGTTAATGGTCCCGATTTGTCCTGAATTTTTGCTTTTGTGACTGAAAAGCCACTTTTGATTTCTCAACTCAATCTAAAAAGAAAAAGGGGGATATTTTCAGCTATTTTGTATCGTCTTGGCGGCATGGCCGAGCGGTAAGGCGGGGGACTGCAAATCCTTTTTCCCCAGTTCAAATCCGGGTGTCGCCTGATCAACAAAAGCTTCGAAATACCCCTATTGTTTTGCTGATTTAACTTGCCAAATTTGTCCTCAACGTAATCCTAACGGAAGAAAAGGATTCTTGATACTTGCTTGATTCTAAACATCTGAAAGTTCTTTCCTCTAAAGTGCTGTAAATCCTTTCGTCTCGGATTCAAGGCAAGTTTGCAAGTTTCTAGTAGTGGGGAATTGATAAACCTTCATCTGATAGCCCTTACATTACTAATGTAATGTCTACTGATTGGATCTTAAAGTAGAGTGAATACTCAAGAGGAAGTTAATTAGTAATTGCAGAAACGGCGTAAGGTACTTTGTCTACAGACTCATAAAAATCTCTGAGTCCTGGGGCATTCAATCAATCAATACTAATTAGATTGATTGAATGGATTAATTGGCCTTTTTTACTTTTAGATTTTTTATCTAAAAAAAACCAAGTTCTTTTAGGGAATTCCTATTCCGTTCTTGACTAGACTGTCTTACGATTGTTTTACATAGAGAATGGAGAGAAGGTAAGGTACAGATTCGATCAAATGGAAAAAAAGAGGGGTATGTAATAAATAGCGATCCATCTTGATTCTATCTTTTTTAGACGTTTGAGTTAATGAAACACAACAAAACATGTTATGGTTCCTACATGTTAGAAAAATTTTCTTGATACTTCCAAAAGCGGCGCTGCTTATTTTGCTTGTACTTAATCTTTACCGATTCTACTACAAATCATATACTAACTTATTAGAATTGAATTGGGTTTATTAGATCGTTTCATCACTGGTATGTAGCAAAATCCTTTTTGACTCTGTGCCAATAATTCGACTATTATTAGTGAATAATAATGGAATAATTCCTTCATATTCATAGAGATAGGGGATAGAATTAACATGGATATAGTAAGTCTCGCTTGGGCTGCTTTAATGGTAGTCTTTACATTTTCCCTTTCACTCGTAGTATGGGGAAGAAGTGGACTTTAGAGTCGAGGTACTACGAATTGAACTGATGAATCAAACTGCATCAATTGTTTTATAAATTGTTTGGCAAAGATTTCACTCTTCTTATTAATTATTCATTTTATTTTAGATAAAATTATCTGCATTTCCATATTATATTGAATTATATTGAATTCTAGTAGAGTAATGTAGTCTATGAATAATCAAATATATATTCAATAACAATAATCCTATATATGAAATTAGGAAATATGAATAAGAACTTTCTATAATTATTTCATATATTCATATATATATATATGACTTCTATTCTATATATGAATAATATGAATAATAAAAAAAATACGAATAATATCATTTCAATCAAACAAATAAGGAATGAATACAAATGATTGGAAATCCGTTTCTAACCAAATTATTCCTAAAATTTCTATAAATTTCTATTTTGATAAACCCCGCTCTTAACAGTGTTACAGATCTAGCCTCTAGCCAATGCGGAAGAGTGGAAACCTTTTTAATCTTTCTATTTGCCTTTTTATTTGTTCTGTTTCCCCCCTTGTTTAAAGAGAAAAGAAAGCGGTTCGGTTATTAAATATTCAATTAAGTGAATACATCTCGAGAATTCATATATACATGTAGGAAAATACGTAGTTAGATTGTAGATTGATCTATATTAAGCCGCCTACATCGTTATCCAGTACAAATACACTGCATAACAATAATATAATAGAGAGTATGGTAGAAAGATTCCTATTTCTTTCTACCATACTCATACTATCGGATCTCATAGAATACTGTTGATTCTAGTCCGCTCATTTCATTTAAGAATTGGAATCCTTTTTATTTTTCATTTTTTTTTTTTCTTCAATCATTAATCATTGACAAGAATTAAGAAATCAAGTTTCATTCAACTTTATCGCCCTGACTTTGACTTATCGTTTTTACGTATATTATAAGCAAAAAGGCAGTAGGAACTAGAATGAACAGTGCAGTAGCAATAAATGCGAGAATATTGACTTCCATAATCTCACTATTTATTTTATTTTTCTTTACTTCGCAATAACTCGGGATTTAATCCCATAGAGATGATAACTCTTTCGCCTGTAAATGAAATATCATGAATAACAATATCTGAACTATCAAATCGATTCATCGTCGAGAATTAAATAGTATAACATAGGAAGATCCTTTATCCATACCGAATCAAAAATTTCTTGACTTTCTTTTTTATTTATCACTTTTTCCATTCTTTCTTTTCTATAAACGACTGCTTTCTCATTTGATGAAGTCTCATCTAAACGCCTTTACGCTTACATTGGTTACAAACAAAGGTATAGAAGAAAAAAAATAGAAAAATTAAGAAGGATCCCTTGGGAATGACATTATGCTATTTGTCCTCTTTTTACATTTTACAGAAAAAGGAGAGAGAATTTATGTATTTTTTTTTTTATTACATTTTGATCCGTCGGGACTGACGGGGCTCGAACCCGCAGCTTCCGCCTTGACAGGGCGGTGCTCTGACCAATTGAACTACAATCCCAGGGAAATAAAGTATATGGTATACATAGTCTTATGATTTCACTCAAAGACTTTATATTTAGAATTTAGATTAGAATTGTCGTCTTGTAACAGAGACGTGAGTAATCTACATATCAATGCTTTTTAATGCGAACAGCAAGGATTACGAGTAATCCTTTACTTATTTCCAAATCGATTGATAATCGTTCTTTCAATGAAAAAAATCATAAAGTAATGGAAAGAAAAAACCTCTTTTTTTTTTTCTTAGACTTTATACTTACAGATCATGATATGAATCTAGATCATCAGCAAGACCATAATTTTTTTCATAATTTTTTTGAAAAAAGGAAAAGAAACGAGCCAAACAAAAAATAGCGGGTGGGACAACCATTTTACTTTTTTTCTTTCGTATCGGGCATTTCTGGAGAACAAAGGGGTTATATCATTTCATGTGTGTGGATTAGCGAATTATTGGGCCGAGCTGGATTTGAACCAGCGTAGACATATTGCCAACGAATTTACAGTCCGTCCCCATTAACCGCTCGGGCATCGACCCAGGAAGAATCAATTCTGTTCTGAGCTTACTGAGAATCCCTGATCCATTTTTCCTTTCGTAATACCTTACCCCCAGGGGAAGTCGAATCCCCGCTGCCTCCTTGAAAGAGAGATGTCCTGAACCACTAGACGATGGGGGCCTATTTGACCGACCACCAGCACACTATGCTCATAGTATGAGCAGTTTTTTGAAATTGTCAATATACAATAGAATGATATGGTCTGACTAGATCCGAAGTATTTTTTCGGCTTTCATGATTCCATAGAATTTTTTGTCTATTCCTGAATCATTCATTAGAATCGATATTCTATATAAATCTATTTTTTATTATCTACTATAATTTCGATTTAGAATTTATATTTATGATTTGGACTTTTTTCTAAGAATTTTGTTCATCGAATCTCTCCATCAACGACTCACTAAAATATCTAAAATATCTCGAATCTATGTTGAATTAGTAGGTACATGTATTAATCCAATGTCAAAGACCTTTTTGATTTGCCCTATATTTACTAGATTACCCTATAATATAATGCACTAGGTAAATAAAATTGCTGTAAATCCAATTTTTCGTTGGGGAATAAGCCATTATGAAAATAAAATATATATCTTAAAATATATATCTATAAAAATAAAATATATATCTATAAATATGTTATAATTCAATCTATTTATATTCACTAAACTCATAGTGGTTTTTTAAGGAATAAAATGAAAGAGGCCTTTTTAACTCAGTGGTAGAGTAACGCCATGGTAAGGCGTAAGTCATCGGTTCAAATCCGATAAGGGGCTTTTATCCTAAAACTATCGTGGGAGTATTCATATTTTACGAGAAAATAGTGAGACTGTTGATATTTGTAATATCAAAAAGTAACAAAGCGTATAATTCTAAAAATGAATGAATTAGCATAAGTTCTCATTCTAATAAGTTATAGTATAGTAATACTAGGGATAAATTT